TTTTTCCGATCCGGTTCCTCCACCACCGCGAACCCCGGTTAGATTCAGGCATGATACGCTTTTTCTTTATTGGGAGAACCCAAGTACTCTCTTGCGGATCCATGAAACAACTCTCAGAAACCTTTTTCCCTTTTGGAAGATACAGGAGCGAAACAATCAACCTATTTCTATTGGAAGACCAAAGAGATTCTTCCAATGTCTCCTTTCTGGGTCCAATGGAATTCATAGGTATAGGAAGAAGCCCCATCAAATAGAGATTTTTTCTTTCGACCATCTTTCGATTGTTAATACGAGATATAAGGACCACTACTACAAGCAGTACTACACCTTTGATCGTGAAATATCGATTGCTTGTTGCACCCTGTGAATCACGTGAAAGTAGGATACTCCAAATTCGGGGGTCAAAGAGTTTCATAAAACGTTCTTGGTGGAAAAAAATGTGAGTGAAAGATCCCGCTGAATCGAATTTGATCCATGAATCTAAGAAATAGTGAGAATTCTTGATCTCTCTCAATATCTCTCTCAATTCGAATATCCAGGATTTGAATTGATGTCGTTTCATTGATTCCTCCTAAAGATTTCATTTCAATTGGAATTTGGTTATTCACGATGTACGATGATCCCTGTTAAGCATCCATGGCTGAATGGTTAAAGCGCCCAACTCATAATTGGCAAATTCGTAGGTTCAATTCCTGCTGGATGCACGCCAATGGGAACATTCAATAAGTCTATTGGAATTGGCTCTGCATCAACGGAATCTCATAATCCATACATAGCGAATTGGTACGGTATATTCATACCATAACATATGAACAGTAAGAACTAGAATTCTTATCGATACTGGAACTCATAGGGAAGAAAATGGATTTATGGATGGAATCAAATATGCAGTCTTTACAGAAAAGAGTATTCGGTTATTGGGGAACAATCAATATACTTCTAATGTCGAATCAGGATCAACTAGGACAGAAATAAAGCATTGGGTCGAACTATTCTTTGGTGTCAAGGTAATAGCTATGAATAGTCATCGACTCCCGGGAAAGGGTAGAAGGATGGGACCTATTATGGGACATACAATGCATTACAGACGTATGATCATTACGCTTCAACCGGGTTATTCTATTCCACCTCTTATAGAGAAAAGAACTTAAAGCAAAAGACTTAATAACACGGCAATACATTTATACAAAACTTCTACCCCGAGCACACGCAATGGAGCCGTAGACAGTCATCAAGTGAAATCCAATCCACGAAATAATTTGATCTATGGACAGCATCGTTGTGGTAAAGGTCGTAATGCCAGAGGGATCATTACCGCAGGGCATAGAGGGGGAGGCCATAAGCGTCTATACCGTAAAATCGACTTTCGACGGAATGAAAAAGATATATCTGGTAGAATCGTAACCATAGAATATGACCCTAATCGAAATGCATACATTTGTCTCATACACTATGGGGATGGTGAGAAGAGATATATTTTACATCCCAGAGGGGCTATAATTGGAGATACCATTGTTTCTGGTACAGAAGTTCCTATATCAATGGGAAATGCCCTACCTTTGAGTGCGGGTTGAACTATTGATTTACGTAATTGGAAGTAACCAATTAGGTTTACGACGAAACCTAGAAATCGATCACTGATCCAATTGGAGTACCTCTACGGGATAGACCTCAACAGAAAACTGTTGAGTAACGGCAGCAAGTGATTGAGTTCAGTAGTTCCTCATAGAAAATTATTGACTCTAGAGATATGGTAATATGGAGAAGACAAAATTGTTTGAAGCGCGCACAGAACCGGAAGCGCCCCTTGTTTCAAAGAGAGGAGGACGGGTTATTCACATTTCATTTGATGGTCAGAGGCGAATTGAAAGCTAAGCAGTGGTAATTAGAAAGACCCCCCGGAGAAAAAGAGAGATGTCTCCTACGTTACCCGTAATATGTGGAAGTATCGACGTAATTTCATAGAGTCATCCGGTCTGAATGCTACATGAAGAACATAAGCCAGATGACGGAACGGGGAGACCTAGGATGTAGAAGATCATAACATGAGTGATTCGGCAGATTTGGATTCCTATATATCCACTCATGTGGTACTTCATCATACGATTCATATAGGAGCCATCTGTCTAGATATCATCATATACATCTAGAAAGCCGTATGCTTTGGAAGAAGCTTGTACAGTTTGGGAAGGGGTTTTTATTGATAAAAAAGAAGAATCTACTTCAACCGATATGCCCTTAGGCACGGCCATACATAACATAGAAATCACACTTGGAAAGGGTGGACAATTAGCTAGAGCAGCAGGCGCTGTAGCGAAACTGATTGCAAAAGAGGGTAAATCGGCCACATTAAGATTACCATCTGGGGAGGTCCGTTTGATATCCAAAAACTGCTTAGCAACAGTCGGACAAGTGGGTAATGTTGGGGTGAACCAAAAAAGTTTGGGTAGAGCCGGATCTAAGTGTTGGCTAGGTAAGCGTCCTGTAGTAAGAGGAGTAGTTATGAACCCTGTAGACCATCCCCATGGGGGCGGTGAAGGGAGAGCCCCAATTGGTAGAAAAAAACCCACAACCCCTTGGGGTTATCCTGCGCTTGGAAGAAGAAGTAGGAAAAGGAACAAATATAGTGATAGTTTTATTCTTCGTCGCCGTAAATAGGAACATTGAAAATCGAATTTTTGGAATTGGAAATAATGTGATGGGCGAACGACGGGAATTGAACCCGCGCATGGTGGATTCACAATCCACTGCCTTGATCCACTTGGCTACATCCGCCCCTTCCCTTATCTAGCTAAAGGATTTTCTATTTTTTCCATTCATCATTATACTTCAGATTAAGATCGAGATATTGGACATAGAATGCCAATCTAAAAAATGGAAAAAAAAAGGAGTAATCAGCCGTGACACGTTCACTAAAAAAAAATCCTTTTGTAGCTAATCATTTATCGGGAAGAATTGAAAAACTCAACAGGAGGGAGGAGAAAGAAATCATAGTGACTTGGTCTCGGGCATCTACCATTATACCCACAATGATTGGCCATACAATCGCTATTCATAATGGAAAGGAACATTTACCTATTTATATCACAGATCGTATGGTCGGTCACAAATTGGGAGAATTCGCACCTACTCTCACTTTCGTGAGACACGCGAGAAACGATAATAAATCTCGTCGTTAGTCGTTCTACTAAGTATTCATGTGAAAAGCCTTATCTTAATCTTCATAGTATTAAGACTTCAGAGTCTTTATCTTATAGTAAGAGTCTAGGTATATTTCTTTTTCTAGTATACTAATATACTAAGACTTAGACTTTTCTGACTTATCTTATACTATACTTCACCTAGGCACTTATCATTCATTGGCGGGGGAGAACTTTTATGATAAAGAACGAAAATTCGGATAGAGAAGCAAAAGTGTTAGCTCAACATATAAATATGTCTGTTTTCAAAGCACGAAGAGTA